CTCCTTTCTCAGAAAAAGGGACTTTAAACAAAGTTAAAGGATTACTTCGTTCTTGATAGTTATTTACTTAATCGGTGGATAGGAGTATACTCTGGATCGGAATCAGGGGGAGTACTTCTTCATCATTTCTACCAACTTAAAGTCCCAATCAGAATTCCTTTTATGCACAGAAAAATTCTGTTGAATAACTTACATAATCTCTATTACGAATCCTTTGTGTACCTTGGTGTTCCTAACTATCCACCTCTTTTTGCTAATCGCCCGTTAGGGTAATACATGTATGGTAATAGATAGTAAAAACCCCATACAGTTGATCTTTTGCACCCGCTTCAAGCCATGATCACTAATTAACCAATCTTGGGGTAAACCGTTTCTAATGTTTATGGTTACTTTCACTTAACTCTTGTACATAGAAAATGAGACTCAATCTTTTTACTGCAAACTTATAAGCTGTTTCTTTCACTCATATAACTATCTGGTTTAGTTCATCAACCCGAATGATGAATAAAAAATGAAAATCTCTATTCAACTCATGAAAGGCCCTTCATAGAAAGATAAAGAAGTAGGGTAAATTTTATGTCTTAACGAATCACACGTAGAGATATTGATAACACACATAGAGTTAATGGGATTTCATAACTAATTGATTGAGCAGCGGCTCGTAAACCACCTAAAAAGGAATATTTATTATTTGATCCATATCCTGACATAAGAAGTCCAATGGGGGCAATACTTGAAATTGCAATCCATAAAAAAATACCAATACTGAGATCAGCTAGAACAAGATGATAGCCAAAAGGAATTACTAAATAACTTAGTAGAATTGATATGACTGCGATGGATGGTCCGATACTGAATAAACGAATATCTCCTCGAGAGGGCAGAAGATTCTCTTTGAAAAGTAATTTTGTACCATCTGCTAGAGCTTGAAGAATTCCTAAAGGACCGGCGTATTCAGGTCCAATACGTTGTTGTATCCCTGCAGATATTTCTCTTTCTAACCAAACAATTACTAGTACAGCTATTGTGATTCCTAATACAAGAGTCAAAATAGGGCCAAGCATCCATATGATCCCATCGAATTCTTTTAAGGATTCCAATCTAGAAAAAGAATTGATAGCTTGTGCTTCTGTTGTATCAATTATCATTTTAACGATCAACTTCTCCCATAATGATGTCTATGCTACCTAATATCGTCATAATATCAGCCAATTTCATTCTTTTAACTAGCTGAGGAAGAATTTGCAAATTGATAAAACCTGGTGGTCGGATTTTCCATCTCCAAGGAAAAACACTCTTATCTCCTATCAGAAAAATTCCCAATTCTCCTTTTGGGGCTTCAACTCTCACATAAAGTTCTTGCTTCGACAATTCAAAAGTCGGAGAAGGTTTTTTACTAATAAATCGATAGTCAAAATCATTCCATTTCGGATCCCTTAGTCTCTCAAAGCGTCGGATTTCTAAATTCTCATAGGGCCCCCCCGGAATTCCTTCGAGAGCCTGTTGAATAATTTTTATGGATTCTGTCATTTCAGTGATTCGTACTAAATAACGAGCTAATGAATCCCCCTCTTTTTGCCATTGGACTTCCCAATCGAATTCGTCGTAACACTCATACTGATCAACTTTACGAAGATCCCATTGTATTCCGGAAGCTCGTAGCATTGGTCCCGATAAACCCCAATTTATCGCCTCCTCTCCGCCAATAATGCCTACCCCTTCAACTCGTTTTAAAAAAGTAGGATTACGTGTAATAAGATTTTGATATTCAGCAACCTCTCTTAAAAAATAATCGCAAAAATCCAAACATTTATCTATCCATCCATGAGGTAAATCAGCAGCTACCCCTCCGATACGAAAAAAATTATGCATCATTCGCATACCGGTGGCAGCTTCGAATAGGTCATATATCAATTCTCTTTCTCGAAAAATATAGAAGAAAGGGGTTTGTGCCCCAATATCTGCCATAAAAGGGCCAAGCCATAACAAATGCGAAGCTATACGACTTAACTCCAACATGATGACTCGGATATAGCTGGCCCTTTTAGGTACTTGAATATTGCCTAACTGCTCTGGTGCATTTACAGTTATTGCTTCTGTGAACATAGTAGCTAAATAATCCCAACGTGTTACATAAGGCAAATATTGTATAATTGTTCGGTTTTCCGCAATTTTTTCCATCCCTCTGTGTAAATAACCCAATATTGGTTCACAGTCAATAACATCTTCCCCATCTAGAGTAACAATGAGTCGAAGAACACCGTGCATTGATGGGTGTTGAGGACCCATATTGACTATCATGAGGTCTTTTCTTGTAGCTGACGTAGTCATAGGCTTTTTCCCGATTCATTTTTCCATGAATTGTTGAAGGTGAAAAGAAGTTCATTAAAGTTGAAGCGAAAAATTCAAACCGACTCTTCAATTAGCTTTTCTTTCTCGAATATTCAACTGATCAATTAATTCTTTATAACGTTTTCTTTCTCGAATATTCAACTGATCAATTAATTCTTTATAACGTATTCTATTTTTTTTTGACAAATAGGCCAGCAGCCGTTGACGTTTTCCCAGAATTTTTTTTAGGCCTCTCTGAGACAAATAGTCTTTTTTGTGCAATTCAAAATGGGAAGTAAGTTTTCGTATCTTATTGGTGAAATTAACTACTTGAAATTCAGCAGACCCCCTGTTTTCTTTGTTTTCCTCTTCCAAAATAATGGAAACGAATGCATTTTTTAGCATAAAAGAATTTCCCCCTCCCCCTTTTATAGAACAGATATGGATTTTATTGATCAGTAATAATAATACCAACTATTTTAATGTTGGTATACACAAGAATCTTAATTTCTTTATGGATTCCTTATTTTATCAATTAACATGAATCAATCCAATTTTGAATTTGATTCGAATAAAGATACAAAATAGAGATACAAAAAGATGGTTTTTACACTCACAAAAGCGAATAACTGAAACCTAAAATTACGAAGATTTCCTTGATGCATTTGTAAATCTAATTGATACGCCGTTGACTGAGTATCGTAGCATTTATATGAAACTGGGATGTAAGACAGGACATATGTTCCGCTGTTTTGTTTACTTTCATAGTAGAGAGTATCGTAGCATTTATATGAAACTGGGATGTAAGACAGGACATATGTTCCGCTGTTTTGTTTACTTTCATAGTAGAGAATATAGAGAAAGAATGTACCATCAACCAATTTTTAATCGTGGATACATATAGATTCTTAACATGCTGAAACGACTCCCATTATTGGTATCAAACCAATAACGATTCATACAAGCTAAATCTTCTAATCGATAATTAGGCCAAAGAAAGAACTTTAATTTAATTAATTCATTTTTATCTCTATCACGATGTTTACTTTTCTTCAAAAATGGACCACAGTTTCTTATCTTAGTCTTGTTGCAAAATACTGGATTTCTATCCACAACATTCGTCTTTTTCAAATTCCTCTTTTTCAAATTGAAAGAAATTAGAATTCTCAACTCTCTACGACGTCTAGATGATAAAATATTTTCAGGAATAAGCAAATCATAATAATTTTGCTCTCTATTTCCTGTTATTCTTTGATGGCGTGGAGTGGATTCATCAAAATTCTTCTCATGAAAATAGCTTCTTTCGTCTCGGTATCCTTGCTTAATTTGTTGCTTGCTTTTGCTTTTATGAACCAACGAAATGCTTATGGTTTGATACGTAATAAAATATCTATTAATTCCTCTAGGCAGACAAATGGGGTCGAGAAACATTATCCCAAATTGAAGTTTTTTAGTCATCCATCTCTTGTTGCTAACCCTTGTGTGATTTGGACCTATTCTTTTCGTTCCCAGAGAGATTATCACCGAATTGACCACTTTTTTCAGAGCTTTTCCCTCCTCCATCAGGTAGCTAAATGGCACGAACATATCGAGCGTTCTTTGCGCCACAACCTTATTGTACCAGTGCACTTGAAAAGCCAAAAACTCTTTAAGAAAACCACCAAGTGCCCGTCTTGTGTTGATTCGATTCTTTGAATCAATCCCCCCCACTCTTTGATAGTTATATAGAGGGTTACTCAAATGTACATTTAAAACAAGGAGTTTGCTTGGTATAGTCCAAGGTTTCACTTTATATGCTTTATATAGTATCAAAAATTCTGTGAAGAACCAAAATTCCCAATCCCCTTTTTGGGGGGATTTCATTGGCATTTTATCTATTTTTAGCCAATCAACAAAGATTTCTTCGGAATTGGGTGGAGTGCTTTCTATATCTTCTGGATCTTTTTGAATTTGAATATACAAAGGCTCTTTTTCAATATCATTGTTATTTTGTCTTAGAATTTTTTTTTTCCAATCAAAATATTTTCTATCTAACCTTTTTTCCATATCTATAACATTCATCCTTCTTAGATAAAGAGAAAGAACAAAGGCCTTATTATTTTTGAGACCCATATTCATATCCTCATAAACGAATTTGTCTATAGTGTAAAAAAGGTTTTTCTTCTTATTTACTTGTAATGGTGGTCCATAAATAGATGAGTCTTTCTTCGTTTCATAATTAACAAATTGATATGATAAAAGACCATATCTATAGGATTTTAGAAATTTTTCTTGTTGGGAATCTATTTCATAAGAATTTTGATTTGTGGAATGAAATGAAAATAATAGGTCTTTTTCATATGAACTCCATTTTTTAAAATCTTTATTTTCAGCTGTCCAACGCTGATTGACTCTATTTCGCCATTTTTGTGGTATTAATCTAGACCATTCAATCGGAGAATTGTATTGAAAATGACCTCTTAACCAGTTTTTCCATTGATCATAACTTCGAAGTTTCTTATGCCTTAATTGGGCATTAAATATGCCTTGTATTCCCAAAGAATCCTTTATTGTAGTCTTAAGAAAAAAAGATGTTCCATGATATTGAAGAGCAGATCTTAACTTAGACAAGTTAATAACTTGGGGTTGTGATAATTTAAAAAATACATATCCTTGCGACAAGGAAGATAAGTCATAAAAGATATGTGAATTCTTCTTAGTAGGTCGTGACTTTTTGATAGTTGAAATAGAAATCAAGTTAATTTCTTTTTCAGTTGTTTCATTTTTAGATTCATTTCTTTCATTATTAGAAATGTATTTCCCAATCATTGAGTCAACAAAATGTTTTGTATTGATTCTGGCAATGTTAATGATAGGTAGAAAGATATCTATGTATTTTTTTTCAATGAAAATTTTTATAAAATAATGTAATTTAATGATTAATCGAACATTTCTTCGTATTAATATTTTCCAACTATTTTTTGGCGGTTGTGATTCTAATTCTACATTTGAATTTATACTACTTTTTATTTCAGAAATTACTTTTATTTTATCTTTTTCAAGTCTTTGTATTTCATTTCTCATTATGCTTGTTGTATCAGTTAGATTCTTCATTTGTAGTTCTGTATGTGAATAATTTGCCCAATCTATAGATCCAATTTGAGTAAATGATTCATCTTTAGTTTTTCTTGATTTAGATAATCTTTTCAATTTATCTAATGTAATTTCATTTCCCTTTGATAGTTTTCTTACTACTTTTTTTAAAACTGTTAGAACTTTCTTTGTCTTTTTTTTCGTTTTTTTTTCTAGTTTCTTTAAAACGGGTTTCAAAAAGGCAATAAAAGGGGAAGAAGAAGCATCTCTTGTTCGGGGAGAACCGAAAGCCTCGTCAGCTTCCATTCCCCAAACGGTTAAATAACAAAAGCCCAGTTCCAATTTTTTACTTTTATTTTTTTTTTTGATTAGATTTCTACCAGAGGCTTGTAGCTTAGATCTGCACCAAGGTTTCAAGGAGAAAGGAGATATTATTTTTATGTCAAAACCTTCTTCCAAAAAATAGGTCAAAAGTTCGTTTTCTCTTAATGGAACACCACTATGCGTGCATGGAATGTGTATTTCTTTATCCCATTCCGCAAAATCCTCATCCCAGTCAGAAACTCGATCTGATAAGAAATGGACAGTATTTTTAGCTATTATGAATAAAGGGAATAGAATATATTTTCTAAGAATCGATTGCATTACTAATAACGCAGTTCTTATTTGTGGTCCATGTGACAGGTTTTCCCAGGCTTCTTCTGTTTCTATCCGCATTCTTTCTTCCCGTTTTCTTTTCCTTTTTTCGTTCTTCGCTTTTGGATCTATTATTTTATTTTTTCTTCTTTTCAAATTTCTAAAAAAAAGTCGTTTCAACATAACCTCAAGCTTACTTTGGGTTTTGCCCCAAAAAAGGGGGGAAGACGGCCTTGGGAGAACCTTTTTCGCAATAGTTTTCCGCCTTTGAGCGCGTCCAGAACCCTTAATTATGTTTCGACGAAAATCCGGTTCATCCAAATACTGTGCCACCAACACCTCGTCTGGGAGCGAGGGATCAGGAAACAGGCTTTGCTGACTAAATAGCAATATCTGTTTAAGGGTTCTTGAGTGTATATCGGTATCTACTTTCTTCCACGAAGAGGTTTCATAGTCCCGGAACGCGAATTCCAAATCGTTGATTAATTTTGATTTCCATTCAGGGATTGGTTTACGTATTTGTATCACTCCCATTTTTTTTCTTTTTTTATTGTTTTTATCATATTTTTTTTTTGAATATGAATATTTAGTACCAAGACGAAAAAGGGTATACCAAAGGAAACGATGAATCCTATTTTTTACAAGTTCTTGTAAGTCAGCTACTTCAGCTACTGAGGTTGAATCGGTGAGTGGTGTACGCATCAAGGAAACCCCTCTTGCGATTCTTGCACGATATCGCCCGGTCAACAAAGGCTCATACGTTTTAGGCACGTAGTTTTTGTTTTTTAGAGTCTTTTCATTAAAAAAAGGCCCATACGTTTTACGAAGGTTTTTTTTTTTTTCAATCGTATCGTTATACAATCTAGTTCTTTTTTCAAGTATATCCAGAAAAAGAAATCCCTTGTCTAAAGCCTTAATTCTATTTAGAAATTTGTTTTTTTCCGTGGTCTTTTTTTTGTTCTTTGTATAAATCCAATAGTTATACAGTTCTTCGTTGGAGGGTTTTTGGGGTTTTTTGGGTGTGAACGCGTCTATTTTTTTTTGTATCATTTCTCCAAAAGTTGACAAACTGGGCGGAGATGCAAAAGATATTCTTAGTTTTCCATCACTTTCGCATGTAACAAAAAAATATTCTGACGTTTCACTTTTTACACCCCCTTCAACTTGATTGTTTTTTACGTATCGAAAGGGGCGAGTCCATTCTTGACAATTAAAAAGAAGCTTCACAGGAAGTTTTTCAACAAAGTCACCCCCGAAGATTTCTTGATTTTTTTCGGAAGCTCTTTCTATTTCTACATCTCTTTCTTCCTGACTTTCCCCCCCTTCTTTCGTTTTTATTTTTAGTTGTAAGTGGAAAGGTGCTTTCGGTTTCTTAGTAAGCAGGAGTACGGGCATTCTGCCTGAAGAGAATGTACAGATAATAAATAAGAGAATACTATAGATTCGACCCGGATCATTTAT